AAATTAGAAACTGAAGCTATTATTACTATTCTAAATGGAAATTCTTATTACTATCCCTATATATTTCTATTTCATTCTTTACTATTTCATTTTTCATTGGTTAATTGCAATTAATATATTTAGAATTAGATTTCATATCTTTTATTATTCTTTTTTATATTTGCGAAAAGAAAAAAAAAAGAGATCGTTGGAGCAATCCATATTCGTGATGCAACTTTTGTTACATTAGATCCCCCCAAGAGTTCTTTCCTTATGGAACTACAATACAAAACAAAGATGGGATTTTTTAATATGGAGGAAAGAATATAGAACCTAAAAGGGTATACAAAGGGTAATAGAAGTTGCTCTTCTTTGAATCGAGTTGGTCCGAAATCAAATTCAAATAAAGAAATAAAAGAAAATGAAAATATTCAATATTTTGAGATTCTTTGAAAAATTCAAGGCTTTCTTTTTTTTTTAGTGTCCGTCTATAATGACTGATAAATCAAGAACTTTCAATTGGAACTAAACGAATTCTTTAAATTTGTTTTTCTTACCGTCGTATCTGGATTGAGACTTAGGTAAATGTTTTATTCATATATGTAGTAAAAGAACATATCTAATTTAGCTCTTTCATGCCTATTCTAACTAGTTATTTTGGTTTTTTACTGGCTGCTTCAACTATAACCCCAGCTCTATTTATTGGTTTGAACAAGATACGACTTATTTGAAATGAATGAGATTCAATAAACAATTTACAAAAAGAAAAATCAAAGCCTCTCATAATATTTCATTTCAGGTATTCTATGGTTCCTTCCCTCGTCAATTGCCAATTCCTGTTCATTGAGATTCACGGATAATTCAGATTACTATTTAGGGATAGATCTTACCTCTCTTTTTATTCCCTAAAACAAATCGAAATGATTGAAGTTTTTCTATTTGGAATCGTCTTAGGTCTAATTCCTATTACTTTAACAGGATTATTTGTAACTGCATATTTACAATACAGGCGCGGTGATCAGTTGGACCTTTGATTGAGTAACATCTCTTTTTTTGATTGACCTCCTCCTTGTAGGAGGTCAAATTTCAGTTGCAATTCTACTTTGTTTTGTTAAATTATTTCATTGTAATTCGACATAAAATAAACGGAATCACGCTCTGTAGGATTTGAACCTACGACATCGGGTTTTGGAGACCCGCGTTCTACCGAACTGAACTAAGAGCGCTTTTTTATATCATATCCTATAACAGTAGATACGATTGTAAAGAAAAGTATTTTTTTACCCCGGAGGAGTCTTGTGTACATATAGTATGTAAAAATGAAAGATTATGTCCAAAGATTCCCGATCTTACTCAATGAATCCCTCGTAACTGTCCATAGGAGAAAGAATAGGTAGGGATGACAGGATTTGAACCCGTGACATTTTGTACCCAAAACAAACGCGCTACCAAACTGCGCTACATCCCTTTTAAAAATTGTTGTACAGTGTCATTGTATAAAATCCATGTCTTGTTTTCCACACATCCTTCTTTTTTGCTCTTATAGGTAGAGAATGTTCTTGTCATCTTTTTTAGGGGGGCGGCAAAATTGAATCTGCTGGGTCGTTGTACATATGCATTTTAGTTAGTAATTCCTAATTCTAATCTCATTTCAAGCAAAAACAAATGATCTTGAACTAAAAGATCGGGTTATCTATGATCTATGTATTAGAATATCGAACTAGAACTATATATGTATTACAATATACAATACAAATAAATAATTCAAATAAATAAGAAAAAAAAAAATAAAAGAAGAAGGAGGATTTTCAATGCGAGATATCAAAACATATCTCTCAACGGCACCTGTGCTAACCACTCTATGGTTTGGGTCTTTAGCAGGTCTATTGATAGAAATTAATCGTTTATTTCCGGATGCCTTGTCATTCCCTTTTTTTTAATCCTGATTGAATTCTTGTATTGATCTGTGAAGAAATGAAGAATATTTGAGATACAATTCTACGTAACATGTCTCCAATTTTGCTCCCTTTTTCTTTCCTATCCTAAAAAAAAAAAAGAAAGAGAAAGAGTGTATCGAACTTCAGTCAAAATACAGTGAATCTACGATAGAATTTTGGGGAAAAGAAATGGAAATGTGGATCCAGTCGTTTAGGGGCGGTTACACGAAATTCTAATATAGAAAGAAGAAAATACTGAGATTAGGATATGAATAATTCATAGTTAGAAAAAATTGTATTAATGAATTTTTACGATATTCTTAATATTCTTCTATTAATGAATATGACTCTCTTTCTTTATAGTTATAGTAATTAATAGTGATTATATTTTCTATTATAGTACTTCGAAGTCATTCGAATTCTAATAATTCGAAAAAGAAAAGATTTACGAATTTTATTTCTAGTTAGTAACTTTTCTTAATATAGATATAGAATATAGATTCTTTTTTTTATTTTCTTTTTCTTTGGTTTGGGTCAAAAAGAAAATGAAGAGAGTTCTAAAGTGAAGTCGATCCAAAATGAAAAGGAGGTTCATGGCCAAGGGTAAAGATATCAGAATTATAGTGATTTTGGAATGTACCTGTTGTGTTCGAAAGGGTGTCAATAAAGAATCGCCGGGCATTTCTAGATATATTACTCAAAAGAATCGACACAATACACCCAATCGATTAGAATTTAGAAAATTTTGTCGCTATTGTCAAAAGTATACAATTCATGGGGAAATAAAGAAATAGATGGAACGGAATGCGTGTGTGATTTTTCCAAGTAGCGGGAAGAGTAAGAACTTTACATCTTAACATTAACCTCTATAATACAAACCAAATCCTATTTTGGTCGAATCTTAAATGAATAAGAAAAAAGAATAGAATTCTATATCCTTTTATATATAAGGAATAAACAAACAAGGAATAAGCAAACCATGGATAAATCCAAACAACCTTTTCGTAAATCCAAGCGATCTTTTCGTAGGCGTTTACCCCCCATTGGATCGGGGGATCGAATCGATTATAGAAACATGAGTTTAATTAGTCGATTTCTTAGTGAACAAGGAAAAATCTTATCTAGACGGACGAATAGGTTGACCTTGAAACAACAACGATTAATTACTATTGCTATAAAACAAGCTCGTATTTTATCTTCGTTACCTTTTCGTAATAATGAGAAACAATTGGAGAGAGTGGAGTCGATCCCTAGAACTACTGGTCCTAGAACCAAAAATAAATAGAGATACTCCTCAAAACTCCAATAGGAAATCAAGCTCATATTAATGTTTTGCTCGAAAAAAAAAAATAGAATCCAGATTTGATTCTTGTATTCTAAAAAAGGAAAAATGGGGAAGAAATCTTTTTTTTCTTGAAAGATGTTCGTTTATTCCTACTACTCAAATCTTAATTTCTTTTTCTTCTATCTTCCCGGAGTCCATTCTCCGGGAAATCCTGTTTCAATCATTCTTGTTTCCTGTAGAATAGATTCTATTAAGATTCTTTTATTCCTTTCTTTGATTTGTATTTGATTTTTGATTGATGATTTTCTTTGAAATGATATCAAAACAATTCTTATTTGATAGGGCTATTTGCGCAAGTATTTTACGATTCAGAAGCAATTGTCTCTTGTACAGATTGTGGATGAATAGGCTATAACTATAGAATATTCTATCCTCACGAGTTACCGCATTTATCCGAGTGATCCACAAACGACGAAAATCTCTCTTTTTCCTGCTCCTATCTCGATGAGAGGAAACCAAAGCTCTCATTCTTTGTTGAGTAGTCGTTCGAGTAAGTCTTGAATGAGCCCCTATAAAGGTTGATGCAAATAAACGAATCTTTTTTCGACGTCTTCGAGCTGTATATCCTCGTTTAACTCTGGTCATTGAATCAAATGAAACTTTCTTGAATAACTAATTGATTTCTCTTCTTTCAGTCATCCTTTTCCTCCGGTCGATTAATAACAAAACGGATTCTTCCGATATATAAAATATAAATTCCAATGGCTTTTGCGACTATGACCTTCCCGACCACGATTTTTTCTTTCTTCAAAGTCAAAGTATCTCGCCTGGAAATAATAAATTCGACTGCTACTAAATAAAAAAGAATAGTGGGTTCCCTCGTTTCTATGGCAACTTCTGAAACGGTGAGGTCCTCTCTATACACCGGAGCCTCTTCTTTCATTTCATCGAATTTTATTGTGAACTTGTATAGTTCACACTCTTTGGCTCTACCCATCCATTTTTCAATTCTAATTAGAAAGTAATAGTCCTTTTCACAAAAAAGCTATCCATACAGTGACGGCATTTAATTCTGAAAGTTGGCTAGGTAGCTGACCCTGTTAGTCCGTTTTTTCAAGAATAGGAATAGGAGCATAACCTTTTTCCTCCGCTTAATGGATAACTATTTGTTACCAATGGAGAATTCCTTCTCATCTCAAATAGAGTGATTGGATTTGCACCAATAGAAACCATAAATTCATAACATAATTAGGTAGATGATAGATCTTCATTTTTATCTATTTATATAATAGTCAATTAGATAGCCGTCTTCCACTCTATCTATCCTAATTCATCGGTAGTGGTCGTTGATACTGGAAAAGATTTTTGTATTTCTTCAAACTCATGATCTGAACTGAACGAGTCGCACATACACCCTAGTACATGTTCCTCGACGCTGAGGACATCCTCGAAGAGCGGGAGATTTCGTGACATTTCTTATTGGCTGTCTTGCGTTTCTAATAAGTTGTTTAATGGTTGGCATGGCATGTCTATAGAATCTCATTCTAGATAGAATAGAGTGGGTTGGCTTAGATCGATCTTAACCTGATGGTTGATGATTATGAATGATTTCTATTCACACGGAATTTTCAAATTTTGAAAAGGAATTCGTATATTTATACGGAATCCCCAGTATTTGAATTTTCGACCGCTACAAGATCAACGATGCCATGAGCTTGGGCTTCTGTTGCTGACATAAAAACATCCCTTTCCATATCTTCGGATATAACCCATAAAGGGTTGCCCGTTCTTTGTACATAAACTTTTGTGAGAGTTTCGCGAAGTTTCAATAGTTCTTCTGCTTCCAGGATAAATTCCCCTGCTTGTGCCTCGTAAAAAGAACTAGCAGGTTGGTGAATCATAACCCTGATGATATTGATATAACATCATGAACGGTTATTCTATCTATATATCGCACGATTGGGTTAAAGTAAGGGGGAATCAAAATAACAATAAATAAAAAGAATTAAACAACCGTACGGGCATCTTTTGTACATTGCATACGGCTCTGCAATGGAATTTCTTTTTTCGATAGAATTGATTCTATCAAAAAGAAGAAATAGAACCCATCCGATCCAAATCGTTAAATGATCCATTTACCACCCTTCCTTTCGTAGTAGTAAAAAAGATACTATGATGGTTCTGTTGCTTTATATATTTATCTCGTCTGTGGTTTGTTTAGCAATCCCAAAGTTTCTTTTTGATACGATCCAAGAAGGAGAAAATGATTTTTCCATTTTTTTGACTCTTTCTCTCATAACATAAAAAGAAGAAAGATACTTCTGGTGTGGAAGAATAATGGTTTGTGACGCTGAAATTGACTCTTGCTTGACACATAAATCAAATTGGGAATAACTCTTATTTCATACTACTATCTCGATACAAAATCTCATGTTAGAAAAAAAACAATAATGGTTTGTTCATATCGAACTCGAAGTGCCATGCTATTATTACTTATTCTTTATTTGATTCATATTCGATACAGCGAAGGCATAGTATTCTTTTTTTTTCTCAAAGAAAAAAACTCATTGGCGCCAAGCGTGAGGGAATGCTAGACGTTTGGTAATTTCTCCTCCGACCAGAATGAAAGATCCCATTGAAGCGGCTAATCCCATACATATTGTATGTACATCCGGTGACACAAATTGCATAGTATCATAAATGGCTATTCCTGGTATTACCCATCCGCCTGGAGAATTTATAAACAAATAAAGATCCCTAGTATCATCTTCTATGCTGAGATATACCATGAGACCAACAAGTTGATTCGAGATCTCACTATCAACCTCTTGGCCTAAAAAAAGTAATCTTTCTCGATGAAGTCGGTTGATTAGGGCAAAATTGTATCCCTGAGGAACCGTACGTGCACCTTTGGATGCATACGGTTCGAAAGAATTGCGAAAAAAAGAATCAATGTGTCGATTCCAGTCCTATTTCTTTTTCCTTTTTTACATTCTAGAATGGGAAGGAGGGCAAAACTCATGTAAAAAAGAAAAAAGAATTTTATGAACTTATTGAACTAACTTCTCATTGATGTATTGTTTCATCGAAATTCAAATAACGATGTAATTTTCTTGTTCCTGAATGGGCCTTTCAATTCTTTTAGGTTCTTGTTCTACTCCGGGGGAAGATTTTCCCGAATTCCATTTGCGCATATAGGTCAAATGATTCTAGTACCACTGTTTGATACCTTTCCCCAAAATATTCGATGTATTCATCATACTACTCCATTGGTAGGCAGTTTTATAGAATCCCTATAGTAAGTCTAAGAAGAGTCTATGATAAAAGCGGTAATCGTGTAATCATCATCTATTCTACATAATAGATTATATTATAAGATTCTATTATAGTTCTATTTATAGTAAGTTCTATTATATTCTATTTCATTACTAATGAAGTTCAGAATTTCTTAAGAATTTAATTCAATTTCTATTTTATTTTTATATTCTTTATTTAATATTTCTTATTTATATTACTACATTTACACTCCCATTATATTACTTTTACTTACTTTTACTCTTACCATTTCCAATTTGGTATTCTCTGAACGGAGCCTGGATACTTTATTTTATCAGTCCAAGTAAACCATCAATTATTTGAATTGATAATATTGATCCCCAATAGGAATTATTGTGCTTCACGCTCCGAATTATTGATGATTCAATCAATACAATATTGAATATATATTTATTGGATTGGGCGAAACAGAGAATACTCGATCGGGGGAGATAACGGGGAAATACCATATGACCAATATGTCTGACAAGTCGCACTATACGTCAACCCAAGCTGCATCTTCCTCTCCAGGACTCCGAAAAGGTACTTTTGGAACACCAATGGGCATTAAGATAAAGAAAAAAATGAAGTACTATACTTTACTTTAATATGGAAACGTAACAATGGTTTGTTTTATTGTCTTCATCATTTTTTCTCTTTCTTTTCTATTTTGATATTCTATATCTATTTCTTTTTTCTTTTTAGATCTTCTATTTTCTATCTTATATATTCTATATATTCTATTTTTAGATCTTTTAATCTTCTTTCTATTTAGAATCTTATATTCTTAGATTCTCTTATATTATATATATATTCTATAAAATAAAAAATAAAATAGAACTTAATACTTAATATTATTATATAGATAGGACTGGAAGGTTCATAGAGGAAGACAGAATGAATAAAGAAAAATTATAACGAACGGGATCGATCGGATTAGCCGATTGTTCGAATGATTTCGAATTATAAAAAAGTATCTATGCA